GTTTAGAAGACCTCTGTCCTATCCATTAGACAATGGACGCCTTTTCATTCCGTATTTTATCTTTTTATTTTTCCTTTACTATCTTACTGTTTGTAAAAAAGGAACCATATTCTTTTGTGAAATAATTTAGGAAAGAAATATGCGTATTTACATTAATGATGCGTATATCAGAATTAAAATGGAGCGGGTAGCGGGAATCGAACCCGCATCGTTAGCTTGGAAGGCTAGGGGTTATAGTCGACGTCGATTCAGCCTTTCTTTTTGACGTCTCTAATTCAAAACCGAACATGAAACTTTGGTTTCATTCGGCTCCTTTATGGAAAATGGATAGATTCCCAAATCTAAGTTGTAAAAAAAAATTTCGACCCATAACACCTATGTTAGCTTTTTTGTCTGAATACATTCAAAACAACTCGCTTTATAGATGATCCCTCTAGAAGGGGGTAATTCTAACAAATACTTCTAGTTATTTCGTTCTCTATTTCTACTGTGCGAATCCTGAGGAAAAGAGTTGTGTTTCCACCGAGCTGAAACAATATGTTGATGGCCCTAGTAAAACAAAGTCATCATTTAATAGCTATTTCGCTTCAATTTCCCTTCTACAAAGAAAAAATGGAAGATCTAGTTACGATTGAAATACACTTTTTTCTTTATCCATGGACCCTTTATTCATACTCATTCAATTGGAAGTTTTGATCCAACTAAAAAAAATTATGCTTCGCAATTCCATAATCCAATTTTCCATTTTGAATTGACCCTTGGATACAAATCACGAGAATGTATATTCTTCCTCAAATCTTTCATTGAGAGGTAAAGGATAAAATCCTTTTAAGAAAGAAAGTTTTTGATCGGAATACAAATTAACCGAAAGACCCCTTAACTATTTAAGGGATTAATAGAACGAATCACACTTTTACCACTAAACTATACCCGCTACAATTGATTATTGTATATGAATGGAATCTTTGTCGAACAAGGGAATCCTACATAATAAAGATAGGATCAGAATATAATTATTAAATTGGAGCCTTGACGCTTTTTGTCGGTAGAACTTGATGAGGTAGGAAAAGAAGTAAAAAAAAAAAAAGATTCTATCTTTTTTTGCTGGTAGTTCTTTAAAAGAGCCACTGAAGTCACGAAAAATTGTGTCAGAATCCGTAGCTCCGTTTTTTCAACCCTCCAATACTTTACAAGCAAATACAAAATTTTATCAAAAAAGAGAAAAAGTTTGACTCTTTTTTTTTTTTTTGAAGATAACCTTTCCCTCTTTATTTTATTCATATTCCGCTGGTAAATTTTAGGAATTCGAGCCAATCAACTGGATATAGTATAAAAACCCGGAGTCTTTTTATGGACTCAACTCAAGTCTTCAAATAAAGACTGCCCTTGAAGAAATAACGAAATTATAGTTATAATATTAAGAAATAGGATAGGTCCCTCTTTTTCCAAATTGAGAAAAAATGCAAAGAAACTTCTATCCTATACCATTAGAATAGTCTTCTGTGTTCCTGTCGTTGTTGTTTCAATAACAAGTATTTTTGTTTTCAAATCATGATCTATCATTCGTTGCGTTGGAATAAAGTAAGAAATGGCCCGGCTAGGTACTGACCAGGCCGGGGAATAAAAAAAAAAGAGCTTTCGGCTAAAAAAGGGGGAGATTCCGTTTTTCTTTATATGAAGATATACCCATCCATTATCGAAATGAAATTAGAGTTGGATTGCTAATACCATTTGTATCTATCTTATCTATCTATAGAATAAAGTGAAAGAAGAAATAAAAACTTTTTGGCTTCAAGCGTAACTATAGTAATTTTTTCAATTTGGAGAGATGGCTGAGTGGACTAAAGCGGCGGATTGCTAATCCGTTGTACAATTTATTTGTACCGAGGGTTCGAATCCCTCTCTTTCCGTTTCCTTCGATGACTTGCTTTTTTTTTGCATTCAAAAGAAGACCGAGACCCTTTCATTTTATCTTATTTTCTCATAGTTAAATGTCTGCAATAAAAAAAGGAAGAAAACCAACAAGCAATAAAAAGGTTTTTTCCTCTTTCTCTTTTTTATTCCTCACGTCCAGGATTACGTCCTGGATCATTAGATAGGAATCCGAAGATAAAAAGAGAAACAAAGAATATAACTACTGTGTAAACGAAGAGTTTGAGAGTAAGCATTACACAATCTCCAAGATCATTTTTGTAAAAAAGGGGAATAGACTATCCTTTTTTATACCACATATCCTCTTTTTAAACCAAGAAACGAAGTAGTTTCTCAAAAAGAAAGTAATTTTAAGAAATTCTTTTGTAATAAGATTCTTTCGTTACGGAAAGGCTTTTTTATGACACAATTCTATATTGTGGGGGACCCTAAATTTAATAGGGCCCTTGAAGTAGAAGGTCAAGTTGGGGAGGTGATCCAGATTTCTCGCAATTATCCAAGAATAAAAATGTTTGGATCAAGGGTTCAGAATGTAAGACTTAGCTGATCTTTTTAATTGTTATAATCTTTTTTTTTGAAAAAATCATACATGTTGGTAGAACAGTAGAAAAAAAATATCATCGAAAACTTACAGCAGCTTGCCAAACAAGGGCTAAGAGAAGAAAGAGCACAGGTATTACTGGCATAACATCTACAATTGGATTAAAAACAGCATAAGCCTCGGGCAATTTGGCGAAGAAAAAACTACTCGAATGAAGGGCAGAATTAAGACAGATACAGATCAAACTAAAGATATTAAGCATAACAAACATTTCCTTCTTGGAGATAATTGTATTTTGATTGAGTTATTGATATTAAGGAAAAAAACGAATAAAGTAAGGTAGATAAAAATTCTTTTTTTTTTTTACTTGCTCAATCACAAATCCTTCACTTCTCAACCGAGAACAGAAGGAGTCATACTTTCATACAATATCTTAATTTAATTCTATGTAATGATCAATAAATTAAGTGAAATTCTACAACTATATGCATGAAATCCTAGCAACAATCTACTCTATTCCATAGAGATTTGGGTGGGAATTGACGAATAAACAATACGGATATTAGTGTTTATTGGTGTCAAATATAAATGGGGCGTGGCCAAGCGGTAAGGCAACGGGTTTTGGTCCCGCGACTCGGAGGTTCGAATCCTTCCGTCCCAGAGCAGTCCAATTAGGTTCAAAGTGTAATGTTGAATAAAATCGAATCCTTTTTTCTTAGCTTAGTTCTACTGATTCTTTTCTAAATCATATCTTTCCCTTTTTTTCTCGCAAAACAACCCAGGGCAAATGACATGCCGATAGAGCAAAATCTATTTCCTATCCTACCTGACTAGGAAATAGCTCAATAGTTGAATTCAAAAATTAGATGGGCTATTCCGTGTCTGCCTATTCCGTCGATATTACTAGTTGCTTAGAAGGTTTTTGAATAAAAAAAATAACGCATTCAAAGTTAAAATGCGAAAAATACTCTACCTTACTTCCCCTATATCTGAAGGAGTCCAGTTATTAATTCTCTGGGGATCTTGGAAGTCTAAACTAAACAAGAAGGGGCTCTTGGGACTAATTAAATTTTAATTCCATCACCGAGATAATGATTCATTCAAAATCTATGGGCGATTGAGTCGGAAATGAGATATCTATTAAACTTTTTTAACTACTGGCTATGATCTGATTGCGAAATCCTTTAATTTCTTTCACGATCAAATAAGAAAGATTCTATTGATATTTAAATATAAAATTTTAAAAATGAAAAGCTTTTAATTATGTTTTATCTATCTTTGGTTCTCGAAGAGATGTGAGATTTGTTAATTTTAATTCTATCGACTCATTTCTGGCCTTTCCAGTTCATTGGACCCATTTCTTTGGTTAATACTTAATATTCATTTTGTTCCGGTATTATAAATTTAATTAAAGTAAAGACCCTCCCTTTTTTTAGTTAGGTGTTTTTAGCTTAGTTGGTCGAGAAAGGTTGAATCTTTCATGATTGATCGTCTTGAACAATCTGTTATGTTGAAGATGCAGATTAAAGAAAAGCGTTTTTTTTCTTAATTTTCTGTATAAATTCTTTTGCTCATAGAATAAAAGATGGGGTTAATTAAATTGAATCCTTTGCGAAGACTTCTCCAGAAAAAAGGACCTTTCCATATAGAAAAAGAAAGTATGAAAGTATATATTACTATGTTCCGATTGAACCAATGACTATTCATGATTCCATATTGAATCAATTCCATACCGGCTCCAAACTAGAGGAAAGTTATGGTAAAACTTCGTTTAAAACGATGTGGTAGAAAGCAACGTGCGACTTGAAGGACATGATCGGTTGTGGATTCTTACATCCACCATTTTATAAAGGAATGAAGGTGCTCTTGGCTCGACATAGTTTGTTCTGTTTCACTAGAACAATCCCTTTTTGTTGGGTTGTAAATAGTACATGATGGAGCTCGAGTAGAAAGTATTGATTCATTTCTCAGGAGCAAGGGTCTAGGGTTAGTGTCAATCAATAAGTCGGAACAACTTCGTAAGTATATCTTCAATATAGAAAGGATCCAATTCGGGCAAACGTTTCAAAAAAAGGAAATTCTTTTCTTGGAATTGTAAAAAAACTATTTTGATCAAAACAAAAGTGTATAGCATGGGAATCAATCCTTCATCTGATTCTTCGATAGAAAGAAATCACAAAAGGTATGTTGCTGCCGTTTTGAAAGATTAAAGATCACCGAAGTAATGTCTAAACCCAATGATTCAAAGCAACGATAAAGGATCCCGGAACAAGAAAACACCATTTTCTGTTGTCTCAACAATAGGTTCGGTCAGGGCGAGGAATAAAAAATGGACTTTAAACAAGACAAAGCAAGGGGGTTAGAGACAGCTCAAAAAATAAAATGCCTAAGCTTAAGGATTTTCCTTTGAGCTCTTTGATAATTATACAACTTGAGTTATGAGTACGAATGGTTTTTTCTTTTCTGCGAGAAGGAAGAAAAAAAGGAATGCAAAAGAAGTCTAATGTATTTGCTGATTTTCTCAATCTATTTGGAACTATATACATAAATTAAAATCATTCTTTCTCGAGCCGTACGAGGAGAAAACCTCCTATACGTTTCTAGGGGGGGCATTGTTCATCTACATCTATCCCAATGAGCCATCTATCGAATCGTTGCAATTGATGTTCGATCCCGAAGAGAAGGAAGAGATCTTCGGAAAGTGGGTTTTTACGATCCGATAAAGAATCAAACTTATTCAAACGTTCCCGCTATTCTCTATTTCCTTGAAAAAGGCGCTCAACCCACAGGAACCGTTCATGATATTTCAAAGAAGGCAGAGGTGTTTAAGGAACTTCCCGTTAATCAAACGAACTTTAAATAATGAACAAATAAAAAGAAAGTGGGGGTTCCATAATGTGAACTTCCCGGAATTTCTTCTTTATTTCACTCTTTTTATTGTTCTATTTATACGAATTTACTATTAGATTGTTTTCATATAATCCCAAATTATCAATTCTCGAAAAAATGAAATATTTTTTCTTGATATGGTTTTTGTTAGGATGACACCAAGAAAAGGGGGTTAAGCTTGCTTATTGTCCCTTTAGTTATATTTTAGTTTTTTCTTTTTTTCTTTATGTTTTCAACGTTAATATTGACAATAGTGTATTGAACAAATATAATTGGATCGTGGATAAATAGATCTATTTATCCACGTCCCATAAGTTTTTTTTTACTTCATAAAAAGGTGTTCGTTAGATTTGCTGTAAGTTTAATCCTTTGATGTGTCCGTTCAATCTAATCTATTTCTTTTTTTATTTCGGTCGTATCTACACACCACAATTATATTATTTGGGTTGCTAACTCAACGGTAGAGTACTCGGCTTTTAAGTGCGGCTAGATTCTTTTACACATTTGGATGAAGCAACGGATTCGTCCATACCATTGGTAAAGTTTGTAAGACCACGACTGATCCTGAAAGGGAATGAATGGAAAAAATAGCATGTCGTATCAATGCAAAACTCTGAGAATTTTTCGTCCTTACCAGAGCGGTACAAGATATTGTTTGAATTCTTGGAGCGTGACAAAAGAGATTCACGGATGGGTCGAGTGAATAAATGGATAGAGCCATACGGCTCCAATTATAGGGAAATAAAAAGCAACGGGCTTTTGTTCTTAATTTGAATGATTACCCGATCTAATTATATGTTAAAAATATATTAGTGCCTAACGCGGTAAAAGGTTCTCCTATACGTGGATTATCTATTTTTTTATGAATCCTAACTATTCACTATATCTTCATTATAGTATGGAGGAGAGACGAATGTGTAGAAGAAGGGGTATATTGATAAAGATAAATTTTTTCCAAAATCAAAAGAGCGATCGGGTTGCAAAAATAAAGGATTTCTAACCATTATCAATTGTATTAAAAAAGGTAGTATCCGTTGATTAGCCTATCTGTCTCCGAGGTGTCTAGTTTTTTATTATTATATACCTTGTTTTGACTGTATCGCACTATGTATCATTTGTGAACCCAAGAAATCCTTTGCCTTTGTTTCAAATCGAATTTTAAATGAAGGAATTAGAAGCATATTCAAAAATAGATAGATCTCGGCAACAAGACTTCCTATATCCACTTCTCTTTCAGGAGTATATTTATGCACTTGCTCATGATCATGGTTTAAATGGATCAATTCTTTATGAATCCGTGAAAAATGTAGGTTATGATAATAAATCCAGTTCACTGCTTGTGAAACGTTTAATTACTCAAATGTATCAACAGAAACATTTTAATTTGATGATTTCGACAAATGTTGCTAAAAAAAAAATTTTTGTTTCGCACAACCAAAATGTTTATTATCAAATGATATCCGAGGGGCTTTCAGTCATAGTAGAAATTCCATTTTCACTACGATTAGTATCTTTTCTAGAAGGAAAGGATATAAAAAAATCTCATAATTTACGATCAATTCATTCAATATTTCCTTTTTTAGAGGATAAATTATCACATTTAACTCATGTGTCAGATATACTAATACCCTACCCTGTCCATCTGGAAATCTTGGTTCAAATCCTACGCTCTTGGATACAAGATGGTCCCTCTTTGCATTTATTGCGATTCTTTCTCCATGAGTATCGTAATTGCTATAGTCTTATTACTCAAAATAAAGCAATTTCCCTTTTTTCAAAGGAGAATCAACGCTTTTTCTTCTTCCTATATAATTCTCATGTATATGAATGCGAATCCATATTAGTTTTTCTCCGTAAACAATCTTTTCGTTTGCGATCAACATCTTTTAGAATCCTTCTTGAGCGAATAAATTTCTATGGAAAAATAGAGCATCCTGTAGTAGTGTTTAGTAATTATTTTCAGACCTTCCTATGGTTGTTCAAGGATCCTTTTATGCATTATGTCAGATATCAAGGAAAATCAATTCTGGCTTCAAAGGGAAGTACTCTTTTGATGAATAAATGGAAATGGAATCTTGTAAATTTATGGCAATGTAATTTTTCCTTGTGGTCTCAACCAGATAGAATTAAGATAAATA